ATTCATACCAATCTACAGACTCATTTTGATTTTGATGTAAAAGACTTAAAGTCGGAATTAAAAGTTTGGATAATATATCCAAATTCATTTCTTCTTGATTGAATTGATCGAAAGGTATTCCTATAGCTCCAATAAACAAGGTAAATAGTACCAAAACAAGCATCGGAAATAATATAGTATTATCCGATTCCTGCGGATAGGAAAAAATTCTTTTAGTGCCAAAATGATTAATAGTAATAAAAGGACATGTCATCCTTCTTACAGTACCACCAGTTTGATATATTTTTTTCCAAAAAAAACAAAAAAAGGAAGCCCTTTCATTATTATTTATTGTTAATAAAGGTAATAAACGCATTTTTCTTTTAAGCATTTTTGATCGCTGTTTACCCCATAAAGATATTGAATAGAATGCGCTGTTTTTTTTACCATTATAATTTTGAAAATAAATATTTAAATGCCCCTCAAAAGTAAGTAAATAAACCCGAAACATATAAAATGCAGTTAATCCTGCTGTAGAAAAAGCTATTATTGCGAAAATAGGTGAATACGACAAACTATCATTAAGAATTTCATCTTTAGACCAAAAACAGGCGAGAGGTGGAATACCACAAAGAGAAAGGGTTCCTAATAAAAAAGCAATTTTTGTAATTGGAACATGTTTTGTTAAACCACCCATAAGAACCATATTTTGACTCTTATCTGGAGAATAGCCGACAATACCTTCCATTGAATGAATAATGGATCCAGATCCTAAAAACAACAATGCTTTCGAATAAGCATGAGTAATCAAATGAAATAAAGCAGCTCGATAGGAGCCCATACCTAAAGCTAACATCATATAACCCAATTGAGACATTGTAGAATAGGCTAAACCTCTCTTAATATCTTTTTGAGCAAAAGCTAAAGTAGCTCCTAAGAGTACTGTTATTATACCTATCAAAGCTATTAGCTTCATTATGTAAGGTATAACTACGAAAAGAGGAAGAAGTCGAGCTACAAGAAAAATTCCCGCTGCTACCATGGTAGCAGCATGTATTAGAGCCGAAATAGGGGTAGGTCCTTCCATGGCATCTGGTAACCACACATGAAGAGGGAATTGTGCCGATTTAGCAATTGCACCGGAAAATAATAGGAAAGCGCACAAAGTAACAAATAAAAAATGAACCTCATTATCATTATTAGAAATCAAGTTATTGAATATTTCAAACAAATCCTGAAATTCGAAACTGCCTGTTAGCCAATAAAGACCTAAAATTCCTAATAATAAACCAAAATCGCCTACACGATTAGTTACGAATGCTTTTTGACAAGCATTGGACACACTAGGTCGTGTGAACCAAAAGCCTATTAATAGGTAAGAGCACATTCCAACCAATTCCCAAAAGATATAAATTTGTATTAAATTGGAACTGGTAACTAATCCCAGCATTGAAGTATTGAAAAAACTCATATAAACAAAAAATCTCAAATAGCCTTGATCATGAGACATATAACTGTCACTATAAACAAGAACTAAAATTCCAACCGTAGTAATTAATATTAACAAAATAGAAGTAAGTGGGTCAATCAAATACCCGAACTCTAAGGAAAAATCATTGTTGATGGTCCAAGACCATACATATTGATAAATGGAACTGCTATTTATTTGCTGAATAAACAGATCGGTCGAAAAAACCATAACTATACTTAACAATAAAACACTCGGAAAAGCCCATATACGGTGAAGTTTTTTTGTTGACACCGGAAAAAGTAGCAGCCCTATTCCTATTAACATAGGGACTGGAAGTGTAACGAAAGATAGAATCCATAAATATTGATATGTATGTTCCATAAAAAAATCTTATTATTTTTAATTAAAAAAAAAAAAAAAAAATGAATTAAGTTTAACTTATTTTATAATTAAGTTTAACTTATTTTATAACTGTCTTGACAATTATTATTTTTAATCACTATAGAAAATAGAACCTTTGATGCCTTCAATCCAATTTAAAGAAATACTAGGTAGATAAAAATGTGTAAATTTTGACTGATCTGGTTTAGATCATATGCTTGATCTGGATGATCTATCAAGGAATATACATTGAATTAGATAAGATTTTCCAGTTTTCAATTTGAAAGTCCGGGACAGAACTCGAAACTTTTTTTGTTATATTATATGTCCATAAATCAATATCTAATGGGGTTGCTAAACCTTAACACAAATTTTATACCTAACGAAACTCTAAGGATTAATACAATAAAAATGAATTTTTATTTTCATTAATTTGAATGTTTCAACAAAAAAATATTCCATTGAATTAACTCCTTCAAGCTCGCCAATTGAATAAAAAAGGGTTATTATAATTTTGAGCAAGCCGCCATGGTGAAATCGGTAGACACGCTGCTCTTAGGAAGCAGTGCTAGAGCATCTCGGTTCGAGTCCGAGTGGCGGCATAACATAATTAAATTATCTAATTATTAAAAGGATAGAATAAATCCTATAATGAATTCAATTCCATATGTAAAATTATGGATAATTAAAGTATTCCCCCCTTTTTTTTTATGATATTTTTGACTTTAGAACATATATTAACTCATATATCTTTTTCGGTCGTTTCAATTGTAATTATAATTCATTTTCTAACCTTATTAGTCAATGAATTTGTGGGACTCTATGATTCGTCAGAAAAAGGCATGTTAACCACTTTTTTCTGCCTAACAGGATTACTAATTACTCGTTGGATTTATTCGGGACATTTACCAATAAGTGATTTATACGAATCATTAATATTTCTTTCATGGATTTTCTCTATTATTCATATGGTTCCATATTTTAAAAAACATAAGAATTATTTAAGCACAATAACCGCACCAAGTACTTTTTTTACCCAGGGCTTTGCTACTTGGGGTCTTTTAACCGATATGAATCAATCGAAAATTTTAGTACCTGCTCTCCAATCCCAGTGGTTAATAATGCACGTAAGTATGATGGTATCGGGCTATGCAGCTCTTTTATGTGGATCATTATTGTCAGCAGCACTTCTCGTAATTACATTTCGAAAAGTCATAAGAATTGTTGGTAAAAACAATAATTTATTAAATGATTCATTTCCCGTTGATGAGATCCAATACATGATGGAAAAACGAAATATTTTAAAAAATACTTTTTTTACTTCTTCTAGGAATTATTACAGGTTTCAATTGATTCAACAATTAGATCATTGGGGTTTTCGTATTCTTAGTATAGGGTTTCTTTTTTTAACCATAGGTATTCTTTCAGGAGCAGTCTGGGCTAATGAAGCATGGGGATCATATTGGAATTGGGACCCAAAAGAAACTTGGGCATTTATTACTTGGACCATATTCGCGATTTATTTCCATACTCGAACAAATAAGAATTTGGAAGGTTTAAATTCGGCAATTGTTGCTTCGATCGGTTTTCTTATAATTTGGATATGCTATTTTGGGGTTAATTTATTAGGAATAGGACTACATAGTTATGGTTCATTTACATTAATATCCTAATTGAATTCAAGAACGAGTTTAACAAATATAACCATAAGCCAGTTTAACATATATATAAGAAGCTTCAGGTAAGTCGTTGAGAACCTTTTGAATCACTCCATTACTTGAGTGATTCAAAAGGTTCTCGCAAATGTTAAACATATCTGATTACAATTCCGTTTTTTTTTTTTAATAACTACCTATAAAAAAAAATTAGCTATAAAAAAAATTCGATAGAATAGCTTCGACCTTGTCAACTGATAATGAGAAAACGAAATCCGGATAAATACCAATACTAATTACAGGCAGAAGGATAGCAATCGAAACAAATAATTCCCGTGGTCCAGAATCAAAAAAATAAGAATTTGTGGCATTAAGCAGCTTGTATCCATAGAACATCTGGCGTAACATAGATAATAAATAAATAGGAGTCAATATCGTTCCAACTGCCGCTCCAAAAGTAATTAGTATTTTTGGCATTAAAAAATATTTTTTGGCGGTAATTATTCCAAAAAATACTACCAATTCTGCAAAAAAGCCGCTCATGCCCGGTAATGCAAGAGAAGCTAATGATAAGATACTGAACATCATGAATATTTTTGGCATTAGGGTAGCCATTCCGCCCATTTCGTCAAGATAAACAAGACGTATTCTATCATAACTTGTTCCTGACAAGAAAAAAAGCGCAGCGCCAATAAATCCATGAGATATTATTTGTAAAATGGCCCCGTTGAGTCCCATATCGCTTATAGAGCAAATTCCTATAATTGTAAAACCCATATGAGATACAGAAGAATAGGCTATTCTTTTTTTTAAATTTTTTTGACCAGAAGATGTTGAAGCTGCATAGATTATTTGTATTGCGCCTACTATTATCAACCAAGAAGAAAATATAGAATGGGCGTGGGATAATAATTCCATATTTATTCGAACCAATCCATATGCTCCCATTTTTAATAAGATTCCAGCTAAAAGCATACAAGTACTGTAATGTGCTTCTCCATGGGTGTCTGGTAACCATGTATGTAAGGGTATAATCGGTGATTTGACAGCAAAAGCAATAAGAAATCCAATATAGAATAGTATTTCCAAGGTCACAGGATATGATTGATTAGCTGATGTTTCAAAATTGAATGTTGGTTCATTGGAAGCATAGAAAGCGATACCTAAAGCTCCCATTAATAAAAAAACGGAACTTCCTGCAGTATACAAAATAAATTTTGTAGCTGAATACAGACGTTGCTTTCCCCCCCACATGGATAGAAGTAGATAAACAGGAATTAATTCTAACTCCCACATAATGAAAAAAAGTAAAAGATTTTGAGAAGAAAATAATCCTATTTGACCACTATACATTGCTAACATCAAAAAATGAAATAATCGAGAATCCCGAGTAATTGGCCGAGCCGCTAAAGTAGCTAAAGTGGTGATAAATCCGGTCAGTAAAATAGGTCCTATAGAAAGTCCATCTATTCCTAATCTCCAGTAAAAATCAAAAAAATTAATCCATTGATAAGACTCCGTCAATTGGATTAAGGGATCGTCCAATTGGAAATAATAAGAGAATGCATAGGTCATTAAAAGGAGTTCTAGTACACATATAAGTATAGTATACCACCTAATTACCTTATTTCCTCTATGAGGGAAAACGAAAATCAAGGAACCCGCGAATATTGGTAAAACTACTAATACTGTTAACCAAGGAAAAGAATTCGTGGTAAAGACAAGATACACTTGGACAAGAAAAACCCGTACTCGAAAACCTAATCTATTTTTTTATTATTATTATTTTAGTACGGGTTTTTGTCGGTAAACAAAAAATCAAATGTATTCAAGTGGTTTTTTCTGGAAAATATCAATAAGCTAGACCCATGCTTCGAGTTGTTTCATGCCATAGATAAACTCGAACACTCAAGAAATCAGTTGGACAGGCGGATTCGCATCTCTTACAGCCAACACAGTCTTCCGTTCTTGGAGCAGAAGCAATTTGCTTAGCTTTACACCCGTCCCAAGGTATCATTTCTAATACATCTGTGGGGCAGGCCCGGACACATTGAGTACACCCTATACATGTATCATAGATTTTTACTGAATGTGACATTGGAGCTATAATTTTTTTAAAAAAAAAAACGTCATAAATTTTCGATCTAGTAAATTTTGAAATGAATCATATATTTAGACACCAGATGAATCAATGATTTATCATAATTTGTCTATTCAATTTCGGATCGACTCATGAGATAGAACCAAGATACTTTAATTTCTTACGTTTTCGTAAACATTATCAGATACGCTATCTATCATAAATATCAATTCAAATTAATGAATCTAAATATTTTATATGATTAATACTACTTATTCAACAAATTCAATTGATTGCTACGGATTGATTTTCTGTTACGATAAATTGACGAAACTATAGCCAGCCCGATAGCTGCTTCAGCGGCTGCGATAGATATAATAAAAATTGAAAAAATATTTCCTTTTAATTGGCGACTATCAAAAAAATCAGAAAATGTTACTAAATTTATATTGACGGCATTCAGTATAAGTTCAAGACACATAAGGGCTCTAACCATATTTCGACTCGTGATCAATCCATAGATACCGATAGAAAATAAATAAGCACTCAAACCAAGCACATGTTCGAGCATCATGGCCCCACTCCTTAGCGATTTCGATTTATTTCAATATGAACAATGAACAACAATTTAACATCAACAGATTAGATTGACTAGAATAAGAATATCACAAGTACAAAAAAAAAAAAAAAAGATTGGAATATAGATCGAATAAAAGAATTTATATATGAATAATCCTCAAATAAATGTGATAACATAGAATAAAGTCTGATTTGGATTGCGATTACCAATTAAAAAGATTTATTACTGACGAGCCGTGGCAATCGCACCTATCAAAGCAACTAAAAGAATTATTGAAATGAATTCAAATGGAAGAAAAAAATCTGTTGCTAAATGAATTCCAATTTGTTGACCATTACTTACCAAATCTTGCTCTATAATCTGGTTTGCTCTTGTAGTCCAAATAATCCCATACCATGTTGTATCTGAAATAATAGTAATTAGTAAAACAAAAAGACTTGTACAAATTAGGGAAGTAAGACCATTCCCAACAGTCCAAAGATTGAAATCTTTGTAATCTTCTGAACCATTCATGAACATCACAGCAAATAAAATTAAAACATTTATAGCTCCCACATAAATAAGGAGCTGCGCCGCAGCTACAAAATGAGAGTTTGATAAAATATAGAATAAGGATATACAAACAAGAACCAATCCCAATGAAAAGGCAGAAAAAATTGGATTGGTAAGTAATACCACTCCTAGACCTCCTAATATAAGACCTAATCCTAGAAAGACTAAAAGAAAATCATGTATTGGTCCAGGTAAATTCATTGTACGTAAAATAAAAGATAAAAAAATCAAATTCTTTTTTTTCATGACTTTATTGACCCGACCAGGAGAAACTTATTTAGAATGGGTTAATTTAATCCTAAAAGGTTAAAATTACTGTAGTACTGATATCAGACTAATCCCATTCTTTCTCGAAAAAAGAAAAATGGATACTTTAATTTCTATTTCGAAATAGAAATAATTATGGATAGAATTATGACTATATTAATAGATTTTCAATCTAAATTAAGCTACGCTGCAATTCTTACCAATCAATCAAATCCAATCGCTAGTTGGGATTTGTAGCTTTTGTAGTTATTGACCAAACAAAATGCAAAATGAAAAAAAAAGATTTCAGACTTTTAGATCAAACCTAGATCTTTGTTTAATGATTAAAAATGACTCTTCAATCAATCTTTAATCAAAGGGGGTTTGTCCATTTTGATTAAAGATTGAGGTGAATTCAAAATTGTTCGAATTGTATAATCGTCAATTACTGACATTGGTAAACGACCTAAAGCAATTTGGTTATAATTCAATTCGTGACGATTATAGGTAGAAAGTTCATATTCTTCAGTCATTGATAAACAATTAGTTGGACAATACTCAACGCAGTTGCCACAAAATATACAGATTCCGAAATCAATACTGTAATTAAGCAATCGTTTCTTTCGAATATTAGTTTCCAATTCCCAATCAACAACAGGTAAATCTATAGGACATACACGAACACATACTTCACAAGCAATGCATTTATCAAATTCAAAATGGATTCGACCGCGGAAACGCTCCGATGTGATTAATTTTTCATAAGGATATTGAATAGTTACCGGTAAACGATTTACGTGGGATAAGGTAGTCATGAAACTTTGACCAATGTACCTTGCAGCCCGTATGGTTTGTTGACCATAATTCATGAACCCAGTTACCATAGGGAACATATCGTGAATCTCTATGAATAATTTTATATTTGTTTCTTTATCTTGTTTGAGACAAACTATAAATATACAAAAGAATTACTTTATAGTGAAAAGAGTTGGGAAGAGGTTGTTAATAATAAATTGCCAAGAGAAATAGGTAAAAGAAATTTCCATCCAAGATTTAATAGTTGGTCCATTCTTAGTCTAGGTAAAGTCCATCTTGTTGTGATAGGAATGAACAAGAACAAATAAGTTTTAACCAATGTAATAAGAATACCCATTGTTGTTCCAAAAACTCTACCTACTTTATTTATTTCAAAATCAAAAAACTCCGGGACAGATATGTACGGAATAGAGATATTCCAACCGCCCAAGTAAAGAACTGCTACAAATAATGAAGAGACTAATAAGTTTAGATAGGAAGCAACATAAAATAAACCAAATTTGATACCCGAATATTCAGTTTGATAACCTGCTACTAATTCTTCTTCTGCTTCTGGTAAATCAAAAGGTAATCTCTCACATTCGGCTAGGGAAGAAATGAAAAAAATGATAAATCCTATAGGTTGACGCCACAAATTCCATCCCCCCAAACCATATTTTGATTGTGCCTCAACTATATCAACTGTACTCGAACTGTTAGATAATCATAGTCGGTGATGACATCACTGTCCCCATCGCTATTACAGAACCATACATGAGATTTTCACCTCATATGGCTCCTCGAAGGCCATAAATAAATCTAAGGGCCAGATCATATTATTTATCTTGATCTATTTGTAGGATAGATAGGATCAAAATCTATCGGATGCCCCCAATTCAAAAATTTGACCAATGTAATTCTGTCTGTTATAATACTAAAGTAAAGTACTTCTGAATTGATCTCATCTTTTAAGAATTTCAATTTTTCTTTCTTGAGCAATAACTTAAATCTTTCAATAAAATACTTCTTGTAGAAATACCAATAAATATTTCAACCTATCATTTTCGATTACGAAAAAGAATTAGACATTCCATTAGTTCATGAATTATGACACGAATTCAATTTATATTTATATGAATATCGAGATAGGAAAGAAAGAAGAATAAAGGATTCTTTTTTTTTTTCTTCTTCTATTGTAAGTCTATTCTTTTTTTTGTTCCTATTCTTCCTTCTGAAAAAAAAAAGGAAAAGATTACTTCGTTCCTGATAGTCATTTGTTTAATTGGTGGATAGGAGCATACTCTGGATCGGAATCGTGGGGAGTACTGCCTGATCATTTCTACTAATTTTAAGCCCCAATTAATATTCTTTTATTTTTGATAATTCTATTACTAATCTTTTATGTATCTTGGTGTTCCTAACCATCCACTCATTTTTATTTTTACTCAACTGCTCGGTAGCATTACTAGCATTACAATAATATATATATATATATATATATAAATGATAGTAAAAACTCAATAAGGTTGATTCTTTGAGCCCGCTTTCAAGCCAGGATGACTAATCAACCAATTTTGGGACAAATGATCTCATCTTCTTATGTTTATTTGTGCTTTCCTGTTGTACATAAGAAATGAGTCTCGATTTTTTTTACTGCAAATTTAGAAGCTGTTTTCTTTCACTCATATAACTATCTAATTTAGTTCATCAACCCAAATGATGAATAAAAAAATAAGGATATATATTCAATATATTCAATTAATTTTACCTTTTTCCTAATAAAAAATAAAAAAAAAGGGGGGATAGGGAAAAATTTATGTTTCAACGAATCGCACGTAGAGATATGGATAATACACAGAGAGTTAATGGTATTTCATAACTAATCGATTGAGCGGCAGCTCGTAGACCACCTAAAAAGGAATATTTATTATTTGATCCATATCCTGACATAAGAAGTCCAATGGGAGCAATACTTGAAATGGCAATCCATAAAAATACGCCGATATTTAGATCCGCTAAAACAAAGTGATAGCCAAAAGGAATTACTGAATAGCTTAATAGAGTTGATATGGCTGCTATGGATGGTCCGATACTAAATAAACGAGTATCCCCTCTAGATGGAAAAAGATTTTCTTTGAAAAGTAATTTTGTTCCATCCGCTAGAGCTTGAAGAACTCCAAAAGGACCGGCATATTCAGGTCCAATACGTTGTTGTATCCCTGCAGAAATTTCTCTTTCTAACCACACAATTACTAGTATGCCTATCGTGATTCCCAATACAAGAGTCAAAATAGGGACAAGCATCCATATAATTCCATAGATCTCGTTTAAGGATTTCAATCTGGAAAAAGAATTGATAGCTTGTACTGTTGTTGGATCAATTATCATTTCAACGATCAACTTCCCCCATAATAATATCTATGCTACCTAATATTGTCATAATATCAGCCAATTTCATTCTTTTAATTAATTGAGGAAGAATTTGCAAATTGATAAAACCCGGCGGGCGAATTTTCCATCTCCAAGGAAAACTACTTTGATCCCCTATCAGAAAAATGCCCAACTCTCCTTTTGGTGCTTCAACTCTAACATAAAGTTCTTGTTTCGGCAATTCAAAGGCGGGAGAAGTTTTTTTACTAATAAATCGATATTCAAAATCATTCCATTCTCGATTCCTTTCTCTAGCAAAACTTCGAGTTTCTAAATTTTCATAAGGCCCCCCTGGAATCCCTTCCAAAGCCTGTTGAATAATTTTTACGGATTCCGTCATTTCACCAATTCGGACTAAATAACGAGCTAGCGAATCCCCTTCCTTTTGCCACTGGACTCCCCAATCAAATTCGTCATAACACTCATAATGATCAACTTTACGAAGATCCCATCGTACTCCGGAAGCTCGTAGCATTGGTCCTGATAAACCCCAATTTATTGCTTCTTCTGCACTAACAATACCTATTCCTTCAACTCGTTGTAAAAAAATAGGATTTCGCGTAATAAGTTTTTGATATTCAGCAACTCCTGTTAAAAAATAATCGCAGAAATCCAAACATTTATCTAACCAGCCATGAGGTAGATCAGCTGCTACTCCTCCGATACGAAAATAATTATGCATCATTCTCATACCAGTCGCAGCTTCGAATAAATCATATATTAACTCTCTTTCTCTAAAAATGTAGAAGAAAGGGGTCTGCCCACCAATATCTGCCATAAAAGGGCCAAGCCATAAGAGATGAGAAGCTATACGACTCAACTCCAACATAATTACTCTGATATAGCTAGCTCTTTTAGGTACTTGAATATTTCCCAACTGTTCCGGTCCATTTATGGTTATCGCTTCTGTAAACATAGTAGCTAAATAATCCCAACGTGTTACATAAGGCAAATATTGTATAATTGTTCGGTTTTCCGCAATTTTTTCCATCCCTCTGTGTAAATAACCTAATATTGGTTCGCAGTCAATAACATCTTCACCGTCTAGACTAAGGATGAGTCGAAGAACGCCATGCATTGATGGGTGGTGGGGCCCCATATTGACTATCATAAAGTCCTTTCTTGTAGCTGGTACATTCATAGGGGGTTCCTCGATTGATTTTTCCATGAATTACTGAAAACGAAAATAAGTTCATCAAAATTCAAGTTTAAGATCTAATAAATCAAATAATAAAAAAAAAAGACTCTTCAAATTAACGAGTTTTTGATTCCCGAATGTTCAACTGGCTAATTAATTCTTTATAACGTACTCCATTTTTCTTTGCCAAATAAGATAGTAGTCGTTGGCGTTTTCCTAGAATTTTCCGTAAACCTCTTTGAGATAAATAGTCTTTTCTATGCAATTCCAAATGTGAAGTAAGTCTTCGTATCTTATTAGTAAAACTTACTATTTGAAATTCAACGGATCCCTTGTTTTCTTTGTTGTCTTCTTGTGAAATAATTGAAATGAATGCACTTTTTACCATAAAATGAAATCCCCCTCCTCCCGCCTTTGTTAAGTATAGTTTTATTGATCAGTAATAATAAATAATGTAATATTAAATAAGAATGTCAGTTGGTTTGAATTTGGTATACACAATAATCTTCAATTCGTTAGGAATTCCAAAATCAATCCAATTTTTTTTTGATTCGGCTAGAAATACATAAAAGATGGTATATTTCTTCCCTTACAAAGGAAAAAAAATTATATCTATATCTAAAAATCTAAAACGAAAAATTGGATTGATTCATTTCTAGATCGAATTGATACATGATTGAATTCCATATATCAGAATGGAATATGGGATGTAAAACAATGTATATGGACGTCTCTCTTTGTTTTCATATATTTCATATACTAGATTAGATATGCTATGGGATATATATGACAAATGGAACTTTACCGAATTTTTAATCGTGGACATATATGTATCCTTACCATACTAAACCGACTAGCATTATTGGTATCAAACCAATAGCGATTTATACAAGCTAAATCTTCTAATCGATAATTGGGCCAAAGAAAAAGTTTTAATTTAATTAGTTTATTTTTATCTCTATCAAAACGTTTGCTTTTATCTATAATGTGAGCGTGGTTTTTTATGTTATTATTATTGATAATTTCTGTATTGATATCATTTTCATTTTTTGAATTGAAAGAAATTAGAATTCTCAATTCTCTACGATGTTTAGAGGATAAAAGATTTTCGGGAACAAGTAAATCATAATTATTTTTGTCTTTATTTCTAATTAAACTTTGATTTATTACAATAGAGTTTTTTTTTCTGTATCTTTGATTAATTTGTTGTTTTCTCTTATGAACCAATAAAATATTTATGGTTTGATACATAATAAATTTTCCATCATTTTTTACCGACAGACGGGTTGATTCGATAATCAATATTCCCTTTTTCATCAATTCTGTAAGAGTTAAATCTTTCTGAATCATTAGAATATCTAGACTCAGTTCTCCCCTTTGAATAGAGGATATAATAATTTCTCGTGGATTTGTCAGTCTAAGCAAGAGACAATATATTTTGATATTATTGATTATTTTTTGATTTAAAGAATCATCCCATCTTAATTGAAAGCATAAATACCTTTTTAGCAAAAAATCAAGTTCTGCTTCCGTATTACTTTTGTATTGCTTTTTCTTTCTACGCTCTTTCCTGTCTGATCTTGCATAATCTTCTTCAACATCTTTTTCTTGGTTTGCTAGAACTGATTCAAGATCTACTTGATCCTCAGACTCTTTTTCTTCATGATTTTGATTTTTTAATTGAATGGATTTTGTTTCATTCGATGATAAAGGATCGTTATTTTGCTTTCTGTTGATTTTTTTATTTTCACTAACATCTTTAGTTCCATTAAAATTTAAAAAAAGTAATTTGATTGGTATCATCCATGATTTTATCTTATATGCCTTGCAAAGTATCACAAATTTTGGAAAGAACCAAAATTCTAAATTTGATGTAGGACGATCTAGTATTTCTTCATTCATTCCCATCCAATCAAAAAGGTTTTTTTTTTGTTTGGTTCCGGTATCGATCCAGGATTCAATATCGACTTTCTTTCTAAGACAAAAAGGGAGAATTCTCCAATCCAAATATTTTCTATGCGAGCTTTTTTCCGTATCGATAATATCATCTTCTCTTAGATGCTTATTGACAGGGATACCTCCCGACATATCAAATAATTTACTTTTATCTATTTTGTAATTATAAAAAATCTCTTGCTTATTATTTAATTTGAATGGTAATTCATAAATAGATGAGTCTTTCTTATCTTCATAATTAATGGATTTATATAATAAAATATTATATCTATAGTATTTTTTAAAATTATCTTTTTGGTTCGATAATGAATCGACTTCCAAATTATTTTGTTTTTCGTAATGAATTAATTGGTCTTTTTCATATAAATTCCATTTATTTAAATCCTTATTTTGAATCATATGCTGTTGATTCATTTTATTTCGCCATTTTTGCGATATTAAGCTAGACCATCTGATCTGAGATAAATCGTATTTATATTGATAATTACTTCTTACCCAGTTTTTCCATTCATTCATTACAGAATTTTTAAAATTTGTATTTTTTAATTTGAACTGAAATCCTCCTTGGACTCCAAAATAATCTTTTATTTCATTCTTAAGAAAACGAGATGCTCCATGATATTGAAGGACAGATCTTAACTTATATAGGTTAATAACTTGGACTTGTGATAATTTGTAAAATACATATGCTTGTGACAAAGAGGTTACGTTATACAAAATCTGTGAGTTCTTGTTAAAATTACTATAATTAAATACCTTTTTTATACTCGAGATAAAGTGAATTAGTGTATTTTGATTTGTTTTATCAAGTCTTTGGTGATTTTCGTTTTTATTATACATAGAAATGTATTTAGTAATCATTTTTCTTGGTGATTCACGAAAAAACTGTACATTGATCCTCGGAATATTAATGATAGCTAGAAGGATATCTATATATATCTTTTCAATCAAAATTTTTATAAAAAAATATGATTTACGGACTAATTGAGCATTGTTTCTTTTTAATATCTGTAAAATATTTTTTGATGATTTTAATTTTAATCGTTTAGCATTATAACTTAGTTTGTTAGGACTAATATTTCTTTCTGAGATTAGAAATCGTTTTTTCTTTTCTTTTGTAATTTTTTCTATTTGATTTCTTATTGTCTTTGTTCTGGCATTCAGATCTTTCATTTTTTTTTCTGTCAGTGAATAGTTTATCCAATCCATAGATCGAATTGAAGTGGAAAATTTATGAATAGTCCCATTAGTGATTGGTGAATCTTTTTCGTTTTTAGTTTCATTTAATTCAGATACTTCTCTAAATCCAAATAATAGAATCGGATTTCTTTTTGATTTTGATATTATTTCTTTTACAAATAGAATACTTTTGATGAACCAGTTTTTTGTTTCTTTCGGTAAATGTAGAAATATTTTTCTTTTTTCTTTAAAAATTGTTAGAGTTAGAAAACCATTTTTTTTCAACTTTCTAATTTTTTTTTTTAATTTTTTAAAAATGGGTTCAAAAAGTGAAAGTTCTTTTCGGGGAGAACCAAAAGGAAGTTCAGTTTCCATTCCCCAAACTGTTAAAAAACAAAAATCATGTTTTTGTCTTTTCTTTTTTATTGGATCTTTAGAAAAGAATTTTAACTTAGATCTGTGCCAAGGTTGTAGTCGAAAAGGAAATAGGATCTTTATTTGAATACCGTCTGTTAACCAGTTTTTAGGAAATTCTGTTTCTGATAATTGAACTCCATT